AATAAAAAATACAGACATTTATGGATTCAATGCGAAAATTGTTATGGATTAAATTATAAAAAATTTTTTAGGTCAAAAATGAATATTTGTGAACAGTGTGGATATCATTTGAAAATGAGTAGTTCAGATAGAATCGAACTTTTGATTGATCCGGGCACTTGGGATCCTATGGATGAAGATATGGTCTCTATGGATCCCATTGAATTTCATTCAGAGGAGGAACCTTATAGAGATCGTATCCATTCTTATCAAAGAAGGACAGGGTTAACTGAAGCTGTTCAAACAGGCATAGGTCAACTAAATAGCATTCCCATAGCAATTGGGGTTATGGATTTTCAGTTCATGGGGGGTAGTATGGGATCTGTAGTAGGCGAGAAAATAACCCGTTTGATCGAGTATGCTACTAATCGATCTCTACCTGTCATTATTGTGTGTGCTTCTGGAGGAGCACGCATGCAAGAAGGAAGTTTGAGCTTGATGCAAATGGCTAAAATATCTTCTGCTTCATCTAATTATCAATCAAATAAAAAGTTATTCTACGTATCAATCCTTACATCTCCTACAACCGGTGGAGTAACAGCCAGTTTTGGTATGTTGGGAGATGTTATTATTGCTGAACCCAATGCCTACATTGCATTTGCGGGTAAAAGAGTAATTGAACAAACATTGAATAAAATAGTACCCGATGGTTCACAAGCGGCTGAGTATTCATTCCATAAGGGTTTATTCGACCTAATCGTACCACGTAATCCTTTAAAAGGTGTTCTGAGTGAGTTATTTCAGCTACACGGTTTCTTTCCCTTGAATCAAAAATATATATCGAAAGAAAATATAGAATAGAAGTGGATTTCTATATCTACCAGGAAATCCCCCTTTTTACTAGGAATCTCCGTTTGTTGGATTGAATTAGTTTAGTTAAAGTCACGCACTTAATAATGTAATTTAGAAATAATTCAATATTTAATATTAATAAGAAACTCCTTATTCGAAAGATAGAAAGAATATGAGGATAGGAGAATAATAAGAAAATTTATTCAAGCGTATCATCATATTCGTGTAGAAAGAGAAATAGGTACACTTAATTCCCCATTCCTTGCACTTATTAACTACTTAATATTATTTATTAATATTATTTATTACTTACACTTACTATTTTTTATAATAGATATACTTATCATAAGATATCTTTATAATAGGTAAAAATAAAATATTAAATTGAGGTACTCATTCCATGACAGATCTTAACTTACCCTCTATTTTTGTTCCTTTAGTGGGCCTAGTATTTCCGGCAATTGCAATGGCTTCTTTATTTCTTCATGTCCAAAAAAATAAGATTGTCTAGATCCGACGGGACAAAATTGCATCAATTTTTTTCAACACTGGATCATAATAAGCTATTTCTTTAGTGTAATATGGTAGGATATGTGACTTTTTCCGAACACAAATGAAAGAACTGTTATGCATGCGGATACATTATATCTGCATAAATGCATGTATATGCGGGTGGGTATAGTGGGTTAAAAATGATCCGCGAATATTTTTCTAATTTATAATAGAAAGTCAATGTATCTAACCAATTACTTCTAATGGTTCATATCAGAATAGTACTAGTTGATGAAAGTTATTTCGGCATCAAGAAAAGTCAAATTCATTTTGGTTATTCTCTCAATTCCAATCGAATGCAACTAGATCTAATATAGTATGAACTGGCGATCAGAACATATATGGATAGAACTAATAACAGGGTCTCGAAAAACAAGTAATTTTTTCTGGGCCTGTATCCTTCTTTTAGGTTCACTGGGATTTTTAGTGGTTGGAACTTCCAGTTATCTTGGTAGGAATCTGATATCAGGATTTCCATCTAACCAAATCATTTTTTTTCCACAAGGGATCGTGATGTCTTTTTATGGGATCGCGGGTCTATTTATTAGTTCCTATTTGTGGTGTACAATTTCATGGAATGTGGGTAGTGGTTATGACCGATTCGATAGAAAAGAAGGAATAATGTGTATTTTTCGTTGGGGATTCCCCGGAATAAATCGTCGAATCTTCCTTCGCTTCTTTCTGAAAGATATCCAATCAATCAGAATGGAGGTTAAAGAGGGTATTTTTCCTCGTCGTGTTCTTTATATGGAAATCAGAGGCCAAGGAACCATTCCCTTGACTCGTACTGATGAGAATTTGACTCCACGAGAAATTGAACAAAAAGCTGCAGAATTAGCCTATTTCTTGCGAGTACCAATTGAAGTATTTTGAAATGAAGAATGAATGTTTTCCCAGCATGAGGGAAGGAACTTGCTAATTTCCTTTTCCATATTCCTTCTAGATCCAAGGACTAAATTCTTACACAAAAATGGAAATAGATCCCTGGGTTCGATACCTTGTTATATAACTTATAACTCGTACTTTAGAGAAATATCAGATAGAGTTGACGAATGAAGCAGTTCATTAACAATTCACAGATAATAAATGAAAAAAAAGAAAGCATTGACTTCCCTCCCATATCTTGCATCTATAATATTTTTGCCCTGGTGGGTCTCTCTATCATTTAATAAAAGTTTGGAACTTTGGGTTACTAATTGGTGGAATACTAGGCAATCCGAAACTTTTTTAAATGATATTCAAGAGAAAAATGTTCTAGAAAAATTCCTAGAATTAAAGGAACTCCTCTTGTTGAATGAAATGATAAAGGAATACCCGGAGACACGTATACAAAAGCTTCCTATAGAAATACACAAGGAAACGATACAATTGGTCAAAACACACAATGAATATCATCTCCATATAATTTTGCATTTCTCGACAAATATAATCTGTTTCACTATTCTAAGTGGTTATTTTATTCTGGGTAATGCAGAACTTGTCATTCTTAATTCTTGGGTTCAGGAATTCCTCTATAACTTAAGTGACACAATAAAAGCTTTTTCGATTCTTTTAGTTACGGATTTATGGATCGGATTTCACTCGACCCATGGTTGGGAACTCATGATTGGTTCGATCTACAACGATTTTGGACTGGCTCATAATGATCAAATTATATCTGGTCTTGTTTCCACTTTTCCAGTTATTCTAGATACAATTGTGAAATATTGGATCTTCCATTTTTTAAATCGGGTATCTCCTTCGCTTGTAGTAATTTATCATTCAATGAATGAATGAAGAACTTATTTGATCTCCCGATATCAATCAAATCAGAATTTTTCTTCGTGTATAACGTGTATAAAGAAAGCATTTTACTTATTCTTTATATTTCTACCTCTTCAAGGTATTCGTCCTATATTCCAGTACAATTATTTCCGTACAATGGCAGATTCGTGGATAGGGAACTATACTAGCTACCTATCTAATTTATTGTAGAAATTCCGGGATCAATGATTGTACCATGCAAAATAGAAATACTTTTTCTTGGGTAAAGGAACAGATGACTCGATCTATTTCTGTATTGATCATGATATATGTAATAACTCGAGCATCCATTTCAAATGCATATCCCATTTTTGCGCAGCAAGGTTATGAAAATCCACGAGAAGCAACGGGGCGAATTGTATGTGCCAATTGCCATTTAGCTAATAAGCCTGTGGATATTGAAGTTCCACAAGCTGTACTCCCTGATACTGTATTTGAAGCAGTTGTTCGAATTCCTTATGATATGCAACTGAAACAAGTTCTTGCTAATGGTAAAAAAGGGTCTTTAAATGTGGGGGCTGTTCTTATTTTACCCGAGGGATTCGAATTAGCCCCCCCCGATCGTATTTCTCCTGAAGTGAAAGAAAAAATGGGAAATCTTTCTTTTCAGAGTTATCGTCCAAATAAAAGAAATATTCTTGTGATAGGTCCTGTTCCAGGTCAGAAATATAGTGAAATCATCTTTCCCATTCTTTCCCCCGACCCCACTACGAAGAAAGACGTTCACTTCTTAAAATATCCGATATATGTAGGTGGGAACAGGGGAAGGGGTCAGATTTATCCTGATGGGAGCAAGAGTAACAATACAGTTTATAATGCTACATCCGCAGGTATAGTAAGCAGAATAGGACGTAAAGAAAAGGGGGGATATGAAATAACCATAGTGGATGCATCGGATGGACACCAAGTAGTTGATATTATACCTCCAGGACCAGAACTTCTTGTTTCAGAGGGGGAATCCATCAAGCTTGATCAACCATTAACAAGCAATCCAAACGTGGGAGGTTTTGGTCAGGGAGATGCGGAAATAGTGCTTCAAGATCCATTACGCGTCCAAGGTCTTTTATTCTTCTTTGCATCCGTTATTTTGGCACAAATCTTTTTGGTTCTTAAAAAGAAACAGTTTGAAAAGGTTCAATTGTACGAAATGAATTTCTAGATCCAGAGATTACTTAACATCAAGTTAGTAAAAAGCGCGGAATTCTTGTTGATCAATATAATTATGTTATGTAAGGTATGATCAAAAAATTATTTAAATCCCTTTACTTGCTTTGTTTATACTGTTTTTGCGGGGGGTCCGGAATTCATTACTTGTATCCCATTTCTAGTACTAGACAATAGGCCTACAAAAAAGGAAGGATACAAGGCAAGACGGGACAAATGAAAGGAAGAATAAATACTTCTAGGAGAGGGGGGATTACGAGTCCTCCTAATCTTCTATTCGACACAAGAGAAAGGATTTTCTACCCTTTCTCCTGTGTCGTCTTGTATCGAAATAATAATGATTTTTATCCTGTTCATCAAAGATTACTATTTCTTCTTTTCCGGGTCTATAGAAATTCTTTTGTTTAGATTCATAAGAAGTAGTGGACAAACAAAGGAGGGGTAGAGGGAAATAATTCATTGAGCAAATAGAACTTCTTCTATTATTCATATTCAATTAACTTCAACTTATAACTTATAAAAGAAAAATTCTTCAAATAATTGGACTTTTACTCTTTTGCTTGAAAAGCGGATTAAATTCCATTTTTCAAAAACATCATAAGAAACAAAGGAATAGGGTGGTTTGAGACATCAGAGCAAAGGATCCGTTT